AAAGCGACGAGGTTGCCCTGAACTAAATAATTGTTCCGATGGAACCTTTTCTTCTACCGGAGATTGTACGTGTCGATGTCGATACACGATCCAAAACCCTACCCTCTATTCGTTATTATCTTTATTTCGATTACCACATAAAATGACCATAAATAAAGAGTTTTTTTTTATTAAAATTCAAAAAGTATGAATCCACTTTTAGGAATCATTAAATGCTGTAAATGATTGTTCTGATGGATCATGAAATTTCTTTGAAATGGAAGAATCAAATAATTCTCTGTGGTGGAACAAAATATCTCTGATTTCCCCCTCGAAAAAATTCTTCTTTTTGGTTTTCAAAGGAATGTTCTTATGTTGCCTTGAACGATGCACTAATCCTTTGAATCCGGTACCAACGGGTATCATTCCCCCTATAACAACGTTCTCTTTTAGGCCTTTCAACCAATCGATACGGCCCCGGAGAGCAGCTTTGGCTAAAACTCGAGCAGTTTCTTGAAAACTCGCTTCCGATATGAAACTTTGAGTATTCAAAGATGCCCTTGTTATTCCCAATAGGATGGCGCGGTAACAGATCGATTCTTCCAAAGCGCGCCCCGTTCGCGCCGCTCGCAACAATCCAATTAGTTCTCCAGGTAAAAAAACATTAGACATTCCATCCTCTGAAACCAACACCTTTGATGTTATTTGGCGTACAATAATTTCTATGTGCCTATTATGAATTTGCACCCCCTGGGATCGATAAACCTTTTGGATCTTATTAACCAAAGATATACGACTTTGCACTATAGTTAGCTCAGCCCCAATCAAGGATCCCCAAGGAATTCCAAGAATTTTTTTGATATGCTCGTTCCAACCCTCAATTCTTTTTTCTAGGTTCATCGATATTGAATCAATTGAACGCATTTCTAACACTTGTTCCACTTTTGGAAGACCCTGGGTTATATCACCGGATCTCGATTTTTCATATATAAATGTAACTAATGTACCTCCTTCGTAAAGGATTTCTCCATAATGACCATGAACAGTTGCTCCTGGAGTGGCCAAATAAGGCTTGGCGGATCTTATTACTACAGAATCCACTTGAACAATCAAAACTTGACCCGATTTGAGATGGGGTCCATTTTTGGCTATACATACATTTTCACAAATAAACTGTCCAAGACTAATTATTGTGGATCTTTCTTCCAAATAATTATGATGGAGAAAATACCAATTCAAATTGAATGAATTCAAAACGATGTTACTGCATGAATCGGGATTCAAAATTCTCCCATTTTCATCCATTAAATAATAGTTAATTACTTGAAAAGTCTGTTTTAAATTTTCAAGTTGCAAATATTTAGTTACCAAAATAGGATTATGAGTTATTAAATAGTAAAATGAATAAAAATTCACAAATTGAAGGACTGTTCCTAAAGGGCCAATCAAATTCCTAATTTGAATTATAGGATCTTTTTTAATTGATTCTTTTATCACATTGTAATATTTTCCAGCGTTGAATGGACCCATTTGGAAACAATTAGATGATGACAAAATTATCAAAGATGGGGATTCCTTATTTTTATTTAATAACGTGCGAATAGTTCCTTGATTTTGGCTAAATGATTGTTGCATTTTTGTCTTGGAATAAAAGGGATTGCTATTGGTGTGATCTGACACATTATCTGAATCTGAGATCAATCCTGAGCCGGAGGGATCATTCCTTTTTCTGAGATACGAAATAGGGAATTTCACTAAGTCAATTCTTAGGAAATCTCGAATCAGACCATTTATACTTACTTCAACAAAGGAAGTATGAGCCTCTTCTATAGAAGAACTTTTTTTGTCTTGGTCCCAATTCAAAATTAAACAAGTCCGAACTAATTGAATACTTGTATCAGAAATTCCCCGAATTGGTTTGCCATTTCCGTAAACAATATAATTGACAACTCGAAGTTGCATATTATCCCTTTCTTGTAACAGATCCGGGGGGAAGAGTGTTGCTAAATTTATACTGTCCGATATTTCATATGTCACTACGGGTCGAACTAAAACAAAATACTTTTTCTTAGTAGGTGTGATCCGTTGGACATAGATCCAATTTTTCCATTTTTTGGATTCCTTAGAATTTGTTTTTCCTGTTCCTGGGGGTATCAAGATGCCACTGTGTCGGGATATCTTATCTGTCTCTCCAGGAAAATGGATATCTCCAGAAAAGATTTTCAGTTCAATCCTTTTTTTTTTTCTCTCCACTCGGACTAATCCGCCCACTCGGCTTCTTGTACTTAAAGCGATTCGTGTATCTACTCCAATCAGACTATTGTTCCGTACCATTATCGAAGAAGATTCAGGTAAAATATGCACTTCTTCGGGAATGAAAAAAAATCGATTTAGTTTCATTTGGTATTTTTGGTTAAATTCTTTGATTCCTCGATACTCAATCAAATCCTCTTTTTTAACGATTGAATGAACCCCTAGAGTCCCATATTTAGTAATTCCCGAACTTTTTCTTCTGTATCGA